ATAAGGCTATATAGAGAGGTGGTATGGGGGACTAGTATTCTTCCCCTGAGTGGATACGATCACGGAGTGAGAGTATACAGGAGAAGTAGAGGCCCCTAGCCACCTTTACTTTAATTAGTGTAACTTTAAAGAATGTATTCTATCTTCACATTGAAAATGTGATGTATTAATTATACTATTAAAGTGAGACCAGATAAAAGGTAGAATTAAACTATCTCAAAGTAAAGTTAGAAGCTTTCTCTGGTTCTTCTTTATCTTTTAGCAGGGATATAATCCTTTCTTTCCAGTAACAATGGAATGCTCGATAGCTTCTGTTAAAGAGTGGGGCTAATAGCCTAATTTTAGGTCGAAACTAAGTATGATACATCAATTCCCTTCTTGAGAGTAAACTTGTGTTATCTCTTGACTGCAAATCAAGTATTTTAATAAACTATACTCCTAATTAATTCATCTTAAAGCTCCTTCTTCTCATTCATATAAAACTCCTATCACTAGAATAATAATAAAGAAAGAAATAATAGTTACTCTCATTTCTTCTAATCTTGTTATATAGTTAATTGGTAACAGAATAGTAATTTCTACATCAAAGATTAAAAAAATTAATGTGATAATAAAAAATCGTAATGAAAATGGTATTCGAGTTGAATTTTGCGGATCAAATCCACATTCAAATGGTGAATTCTTTTCTCGTTCTATAATTGTCTTTTTATTAATTACACTACTTATAAATAATATTAATGTTGATAGTAAAATAAGAGAGGTTCATAATAAACTAATTCTAACTATTACTTATTCCATATATGGACCTTCTGATTGGAAGTCAGATATACTTATATACTAAATAAGCTATTCACCTCATCAATAAATAGAAGTGTAAAGAAAGAGTCACACTACATCAACGAAATGTCAGTATCAAGCTGCTGCTTCAAATCCAAAATGATGTTCTTTAGAAAAATGGCATCGTATATGTCGTGCAAGACATACTATTAGGAATGATGTACCAATAATAACATGTAATCCGTGAAATCCTGTGGCTACAAAGAAAGTGGATCCATAGACTCTGTCAGCGATAGAAAAAGATGCTTCTAGATACTCTACCCCTTGGAGGAATGAGAAATATAGTCCTAGAATAATAGTTAATATCAATCCTTGTTTGCATTGATCAAAATTGTTTTCTATAAGTCCGTGATGGGCTCATGTAATTGTTACTCCTCTAGCTAATAAGATTCTAGTGTTTAATAGGGGGATCTGAAAAGGATTAAATCCTTCAATACCAATAGGGGGTCATACAGCTCCTACTTCTACATTGGGTGATAGTCTTCTGTGAAAGAATGCTCAAAAAAATGATACAAAGAAGAAGATCTCAGAAGCAATAAATAGAATTATACCTCATCGTAATCCTGTTCCTACTTTAATGGAATGATTTCCTTGCAAAGTTCTTTCACGCCTGATATCACGTCATCACTGTACTGATACGATAAATGCCCTTATTATTCCTAGGATAAATAAAGAAGGATTAAACTGGTGGAATCACTGAACAAGTCCTGTGGTTATTGTAAAAGCTGCAAAGGCTCTAGTAATTGGCCAAGGTCTAATATTAACAATATGATATGGGTGGTTCAGTTGAATCATTACTCTCCGGCATAGAGTGTTGTTAAAGTGGTAAACACATAAGCTTGAATTATAGCTACAGAAAATTCTAACATTAAAAGTAAAATTTGTCTTCTTAAAACAATAATGATTGGTAAGATTGTTGAATCTACCGCTTGATTCCCTAACAGGGTGAGAAGGAGATGACCTGCAATTATGTTAGCTGCTAATCGGACTGAAAGGGTAATAGGCCGGATAAAATTACTCACTAGCTCAATGATTACTATAAATGGTATAAGGATAGGGGGAGTACCAAGTGGCACTAGATGGGCTAGTGCATGTTTTCTCTCTTGAATTCAACTTCGTAGAAGAAAAGAGAGTCATAAGGGAAGCGCTAAGGCAAGAGTAACGGCCAAATGTCTAGTAGCAGTGAATAAGTAGGGAAATATTCCTAATAAGTTATTAAATAAGATAAATGAAAATAGTCTTACTAATAGAAGAGGTGATCCTCTTTTATTAGGTCCAAGTAGAAGGGAGAATTCTTTATTTAATTTCATAGTGGTAGAATATCATATTACTTGAGTTCGTGTGGGCATAACTCAGAATGTCCAAGGTAATATAATAAATACTAATATAATTGACAGTCAATTTGTTAAGAGAGAGGATGTAGGGTCGAATACTGAAAATAAGTTACTTATCATGATCAATTATTTAAGTTTAACTTTGGTACTAAGATCCTTTTCTTAAGTCTGATAATCTGAGTTTCAAAGTAAATAATAGTTATGATTGTAATCATTACTACGGTTGAAGTAGTAAGAAGTATTACTCATGGAAGTGGAGCTATCTGTGGTATAAGAAGTTACTCTTTGAGTTCCTGAGAAATGACACTTCCCTATTCTTATTAAACTCAACTTCTCTTCATAAGAGGTAATTGTACCCTGTTAAGGCTTAAAAAGCCTTTGCTCTCTATCAGCCATCTTACGAAATTTGTCTTTCTAATCAGTTAAGAAATCTCTTAGAATTTACTGATTCGAGAACAATAGGCATAAATCTATGCCCTGCTCCGCAGATTTCGGAACACTGTCCGTAAAAGATACCTGGTATGTTAATAAATATACCTGACTGGTTAAGTCGTCCAGGAATAGCATCTATCTTAATTCCAATAGAAGGAAGAGCTCACGAGTGTAAAACATCATCGGAAGTGATTATGAGGCGAATAGGTTGGTTAAAAGGTAGAGGGATTCGGTTATCTACATCTAAGAGTCGAAATAATCCCTGTTCAAGATCTTGAGTTGGTGTTATGTAAGAGTCAAATTGTAAATCATTAAAGTCTGAATATTCATATCCTCAGTATCATTGGTGTCCTGTCACTTTAATAGTTAAAGCAGGATTTTGAACTTCATCAATTAAATATAATAGTCGAATGGAAGGTAGCGCGATAAAGATTAAGATTACTGCGGGTAATACTGTTCAGATAGTCTCAATTATCTGTCCATCTAGTAGATAACGATGAACATACTTATTAAAAAATAGTGATACTATAAAAAATCCTACCAAAGAAGTAATTAGTACTACAATAAGTAGGGCATGATCATGGAAAAATACAAGTTGTTCTATAAGAGGGGACACCCCATTTTGTAGCCCTAGTTGGAATCATTGAGACATTTTCTAAAGGGGAAGTATCCCTTGGATGGAGCTTAAGTCCATTGCATAATGTTTCTGCCACATTAGAAAGAGGAGATAAGTGTTAGTTCTTCATATCTGTGATCAGCAGGAGGATGAGGGTGATGTCACTCGATATTGGACCTTAAGTTAAGGGAGAATAGGTTGGCTCGTTTAAGAGTAAAAGCTTCTCATAGACAGAAGATAAACCCTAAAGTTCCTAGGAAAGAAATAAGTCTTCCTACTGAAGATAGTATATTTCAAGAAGCATAGCTGTCTGGGTAATCAGCATATCGTCGAGGCATTCCTGCTAACCCTAGAAAATGTTGGGGGAAAAATGTTAAGTTTACTCCCAAGAATATAATTATAAAATGAATTTTTAGATAGGTAGTATTGAAAGAGACTCCTCTTAAGAGAGGGAATCAATGAGTAAATCCTCCTAAGATAGCATATACAGCTCCTATAGATAGAACATAATGAAAATGTGCTACCACATAATAAGTATCATGAAGGATAATATCTACTCTTGAATTAGCTAATACTACTCCGGTTAGTCCTCCTACAGTAAATAAAAACACAAATCCTAGAGCTCATATAAGGGAAGGTCTTATGGTAAAACGAGTTCCATGAAGTGTTCCAATTCATCTAAAGATTTTAATTCCTGTAGGGATTGCAATAATTATAGTAGCAGCTGTAAAATAGGCACGTGTATCAACGTCTATTCCAACCGTAAATATGTGATGGGCTCATACTACAAACCCTAGGACTCCAATTGCTAGTATTGCATAAATTATTCCTAAAGTTCCGAATGCTTCTTTTTTACCTCTTTCCTGTCTGATAATATGAGATACTATACCAAATCCTGGTAAAATCAAAATATACACTTCAGGGTGTCCAAAGAACCAAAATAAATGTTGATATAGAATAGGATCTCCTCCTCCAGCAGGATCAAAAAATGATGTATTTAAGTTACGATCTGTTAAGAGTATAGTAATAGCTCCAGCTAGTACTGGTAAAGATAAAAGGAGAAGAACTGCTGTAATTCCCACAGATCAAACAAAGAGGGGTATTCGGTCTAATGATATTGATTGTGGGCGTATATTTAAAATAGTAGTAATAAAATTAACTGCTCCTAAGATTGAAGAGATTCCTGCTAGGTGTAATGAAAAAATGGAGAGATCTACTGACGGACCTGCGTGAGCAATTCCGGATGATAGGGGAGGGTAAACTGTTCACCCTGTTCCCGCCCCTCTCTCTACTAGAGATCCTGCTAATAGTAGTGTTAGAGAAGGCGGGAGTATTCAAAATCTTAGATTGTTTAGACGAGGGAAGGCTATATCTGGTGCTCCCAATATAATTGGTACTAGTCAATTACCAAATCCACCAATTAAGATGGGTATAACTATAAAAAAGATTATGATAAAAGCATGAGCAGTTACAATAACATTATAAAGTTGCTCGTCTCCAAGTAAGGATCCTGGTTGTCCTAACTCAGCTCGAATAAGTATTCTTAAAGAAGTCCCAACTATTCCTGATCAAGCCCCAAACAAAAAGTAAAGTGTTCCAATATCTTTGTGATTAGTAGAATAAAGTCATCGTTGCAAAAGTAGAGTGACTGATTTAGGTATAAGGCTGTAAACCTTATTAAGAAGTAATACTTCCTTTACTAGATTTTATAGTTTAATAGAATAGAAGACTGCAAATCTTTAGGTGCTTCTGGCTAAAATCTTATATTTTAGTGTATAGTGCACTTAAGGTTTTGATTCTTAGAGTAGAGTATTTATCTCTAAATATAAGATAGGGTGCCTGATTAAAGGGTTACGTTGATACTGTAAATATGCATAGATGCTCCTGTCTAGAATCTAAGATTTTCTTATGGTTAGCTTTGAAGGCTACTAGTTTATATTAACTTAAGACCCTAAGTTATAATCATCGGAAAAATTCAATGAAGACTTACTACTCCTCATGCTCATTGACTGTTATTAGATAGAGATAGGGGAGATAAAATTGGAATTATCATAATCTTAAAGTAAAAAAAAAGAGATAAACAAGTAGAAAAGATTAGAACGGTTCTAATAATGAGAGAAGGCATAGAGTTTTCTAGAGTCATTCATTTAATTATAAATCCAAGAAGGGGTGGTAATCCCCCTAGTGAAAGGAGGCTAGAACTCAAAGCCCCTTTTATGTTTAATGATATAGGTTTACTTATCTGTCTTAAAAAGGATGCTCCCAACTCCTTTAATACAATTACTAAAGTAAAAGTAATTAATGAGTACACAACAAAATAAATAATTAACAAGGATATTCTACTTATGTTTAAAAAAACTCAGGATAAATGAGTAATAGAGGAATAGGTGATGAGAAGACGTAAGTTAGATTGAATAATACCCCCTAAAGCTCCTATAATAGCTGTTAACATAATAATATAGCCCCTTTTAAATGTAAGTATTACTAGCCCCAATAGGGGTCCTAATTTCTGAAAAGTTAATAATAAGAATAAGGAAACTCATGTTATGTTTGATGTAACTGCAGGTACTCATAAATGGAGTGGAGCTACTCCAATTTTTAGGAGTAATCCGCAGATTATGACATTATGTAGAAGTGGATTAAGAATACCTGAAAGAAAAAAGAGAGATCCCAGTGATTGAATTAAGAAGTATTTTAATCTCATCTCCTTATCTTTGCAAATAAGAATGGGGATAAATCTTAGTGCGTTTAGCTCTAAGGCTAGTCATAATCCTAATCATGACTCAGTTGATATCATTATTATATAGGAAAGGGTTAAAATTAATCATTTTATTATAAAGAAGCAATTTATATTAGCCTATCTTTAAAGAGGAGATGACTCTATCGGTAGGGTATGAACCTAATAGCTTATTTCTTAGCTTACCTCTTTACGCCACATTTGTGAACAAAAGAGCTTTGTCCATAGTTTTACTACTAATATGAATGTAATTTATTAAGTAAAGTCTTTAGTTTAATAAAATTACTAAATTTTGTCGATAATATTCAGTTAAATTTAAAAGATAATTAAGATATACTATCTTTTTAGGTAGAAATGTGGATTCCACTCTTTAAAAGACTTACAGATATTCTTATTCCTAGTTATAAACTAGTAGTCTCATCATTAACCTTATTAAATCTTTATTACCTATGATTATACTAATAGCTCTTATTTTACTATTATTATTTGCCAAAAAAGAATCTATTGGATTACTATTACTATCTATGCTTTGAATATTCCTTGTTAATGTGATTTCCCCTTTTTTTGTTAGTTATTCAGAATGTGCTATTCTATGAGTTTTTATTACATTACTTACATTACTAATTAGTGCAGAGTTCATGTTCTGATACTTTTGAATTTATACCAATAATATCTTTTCTTCTCTTCCTTCTGTAGTTCTATATATTTTATTTGGTGTTATTGTGTTCCCTTATATTCTTTATACTAGAAGAGTATGATCTGTGTTAATCAACCCAGAAATTTTCCCCTTTTTATTAGATCAAATTTTAATATACCAACCTATAATTTATACTCCTGAAGAGATAAAGACTCTAAACATTTCATCAATCTCTTTTTTTAAAGATTCATACAATAATGATGATGATGAGGTTGATTATGATGCTATAATCCCACGTTCTCCTTCTCCTTCGGGTGATGAAGACTTTATTTATCCCCCACCTTTAGTCGATGTAACTCGCCTTGCTCTAGAAAATGATCTTAAGCTTTGGGGTGATATTATGGGCAGTATACATTCTCAGTATATAAATAACAACTCTACTATTGAGATTAATGTTAATGGAATTACATCTACTGTAACTCGTAGTTCCATTACAACAACAATAGAAACAATATTCTTTCCTCCTTCAATTACTGAAGATATCAAAATTTATCTTGCTGCTAAACAAGTGCCACCTTTGAGGTTAGAATACAGGAATAATTCTTCAATCCCACGATCTGTATTTGAACTAGTAGCAGGAGCTTTTAACACAACTTTTGATACGCAAGTATCTCTTACAACTTTCCCTCCTTTTACAAGAGAGGCTACACGCTTCTTTTCTTACTATAATTTCGTTGGTAGTGTTACTAGTGTTCATTCATTTATGTATGCTGAACATCAAAATGCAATTTCTCAAATTGAATTAATTATTAATAATGTGATTGATACTTACTATGATGAACTATATCGGCAGTTGATTCTTCAATTTTCTAACAATAAAGAGAGTGTGGTTCTGAACTTTCAAAGAGTTACTATCGAGTTTTCCTGTCAAGACTTTATAGTTATGATTCCTGAACATACTGGTATTCATGATTTGAGAAAAGATAATATAATTGAAATATTGCAATCTATTAAAGATTGATCTGTAACTATACCCCTAGATTCTAATTACTCTAATGATCAGTTTGAATACTTTTGTTCTATTGCCAGTGGAGTTTTAGGTAAACAAATCTCTAATGCTCCTCTTTTAGATACTGAAACTTCTAAAAATATCCTTCTTAAATCTTCTCTTAACCCTGAAAATCTAAATTTAACCAGGTTTATAGTCGTCTTCGAATAAGGGAACCACAGGTTTCCTAATGAGGAGAGACTAGAGGGTCTCAGGAGGAAGTAGAAATGCATGCTAATCAGGTGTATGATGTTTTAACTACACTTAGTTATCAAAATAGAAATTAATATAATTATAAGGAGGTTTAATTATGGTGAATTATTATTACCCTTTTAGGTTGAAACATTAAACAGTGTCTCATTCATATTAATCTCTTTTCTGCTATGGAAATTGTGTTTTTGTGTGCTATTTATTCTTATGACTTTATTATTAATACTTTTAAGTATTGAGTTATCATTTATTATATTTATATCACTGTTTTGGGTATTCTTTTTTAGGAAGTTGTATCTCAGTATAGTAATGGCGTATTATAAATTAGAGACAATCATAGGTAATATATATACGTTCCAAATGGACCATACTTGTGCAAATACAGGTATCTCTTTATCTTTTTAATCTATGTGGTTGGTGGTGGTAGATATGTGTATCTAAAAAGTTTGTAAAGTTTGATCCTGTCTAATGGTTTAATCTTTCTTAAATTAATATGCAAACTTTCTCTTTAGGATTACAAGTGCAGTTGTTAGTTTTATATTTTATTGTTATAGATTTAGTTAAAGAAGAAGAGACGAGCTAATCTTGTGCCAGCAGCTGCGGTCATACAAGAATGTTGGATTAAACCTTTTAAGTTAATTTTCTTATTCTTTTGGAGTAATATTGTGTTTTTAAAGGGTGAAATCTAGAGATAATATGTACTTTTCCTTATGATCTGATCTATGTCTTTGAAGTAACTGGGATTAGATACCCCACTATCTTGTTTTTATTCTTTCTTGGGTAGTATTTTAAAAACCTAAAGGATTTGGCGGTTTTTAAACCTACTAGGGGAACCTGTCCTTTAATCGATAGTCCACGTACTGATGTACTCTATCTTGTACACAGCATATATACCGCCGTCTAGGGGAATGTACTAACATTTCCTCTTAATAAATGAGTTTTAATAAGTCAGGTCAAGGTGTAGCTTATGGTAGAGTAGAGATGGGTTACAATAATTTATTATATGGAAAATATTATTTAATTGTTATTCGAAGGTGGACTTAGAAGTAAATTTTATTACTTTGAAGTAGGCTCTTGGGAATGTACACATCGCCCGTCGCTCTCTTGTCTGAAGAGATAAGTCGTAACAAAGTAGGTATACTGGAAGGTATGTCTAGACAGATAAGAGGGAGCTTGAATAAGTATCCCATTTACACTGGGGAGATCCCATTAGGGCCTTTTAAAATATAATATCTCCATTTATATGAGCAAATAACTGTTATTGAAGTAATAGAAATAAAATATTTTAGTGGTTTATAGTACCGTGAGGGAAATCTTTTTAATTATTAGAAAGTTGATTATCGTACCTTTGGTATCAGGGTTAATTTACTTGTTTTCTTTATAGAGTATTCCCGAAAGTTTGTGAATTACCTTCTTTGATTGTATGTGTATCATCATATTAGTGAATTTGGGGGTCGTTTCTATAAGTTATTCGGACAATTATATCTGGTTAGTCACTTATTCTTTTAGAGATATCAATATTTTTTATTGTTTATTTGGTAGGGGATGAGCTCTATTAATAGTTATATATCTTTATAAATAAATATATTCTTTAAAGCTTATAAGTAGCTAAAGTTTAGCAACTTAGATATGGTATAAAAGATTTAAAGTTTATTAAAATATTCAGTGTCTTATTTCCTACACTAATTTAGGATATAACTAATGATTAAATGAGTAAGATTAAGATTTATATTTATGTTGGTGATGTTCAAGTTTAAAATTAAAATAACATATAAGGAACTCGGCAAAGAAGTCTCCGCCTGTTTAACAAAGACATGGCCTTATGATTTTTTAAGGTCTGACCTGCCCACTGATAACTTAAAGGGCCGTGGTATATTGACCATGCGAAGGTAGCATAATCACTTGCCTCTTGATTAGAGGCTAGAATGAAGGGTTAGACGAGGGATTTTCTGTCTCATATGTTTGTATGAAATTAATTACTGGGTGAAAAAGCTCAGATTATTTTGAAGGACGATAAGACCCTATGGATCTTTATAAATTTACTTAAAGAATTTGGTTGTTAGGATCTTGGAGAAGTTTTATTGTGTTGGGGCGACACTGAGAGGAGATTTATCCCTCAGTCTATTCAGACATATATCTATGATATAAGATCCTTTAGTGAAATTAGATTAAGTTACCCTAGGGATAACAGCGTTATATCCTTTGAGAGTTCATATCGACAAGGATGATTACGACCTCGATGTTGGTTCAGGGAACCTTTAAGGTGTAGTAGTTTTAAAAGGAGGTCTGTTCGACCTTTAAATCCCTACGTGATCTGAGTTCAGACCGGCGTAAGCCAGGTTAGTTTCTACCCTCAAAGTAGTTTACTCTATAATAGTACGAAAGGACCCTATAAAGTTTTACCATCTTGGCAGATAAATGCAGTAGGCTTAGAACCTATTTATAGAGATATTCTCTAGTTGGTAAGCTTTGCTTATAATAATTTTATCTGTTTTTTTACAAGTTGTTCTCGTTTTGGTGTCTGTTGCTTTCCTTACTCTGTTAGAACGTAAGGTTTTGGGCTACATTCAACTTCGTAAGGGTCCAAATAAGGTTGGATTTATGGGACTTCTTCAACCTTTTGCTGATGGTATTAAGCTTTTTACTAAGGAGATAACTCATCCTAGTATATCAAATACTCTTCCTTTTTATATTTCTCCTATTTTTAGTTTATCTTTATCTTTTATAGGGTGGACTTTAATCCCTTTCTTTAGTTATGCATTGACTTATTCTTATTCTATTATTCTTTTTCTTTGTGTGGTCAGATTAAGTGTCTATATGGTTATAACTGCTGGTTGATCTTCTAATTCTAAATACTCCCTCTTAGGTGGTATACGAGCTGGTGCTCAGACTATCTCTTATGAGGTGTCTCTTATTATTATTCTCTTATCTCCCTTATTTATGTGAGGTAGTTACAGTTATCAATTTATTCTTCAGATCTCCTTTTATACAGGTTCTCTTGTTTTTATAATACTTCCTTTATGTTTGTCTTGACTAATTACTATTTTGGCTGAGACTAATCGTACCCCCTTTGATTTAGCTGAAGGTGAATCAGAACTAGTCTCTGGGTTTAACACAGAGTATAGAAGTGTGGGGTTTGCTCTTATTATGCTATCGGAATATGCAAGTATTCTTTTGATATCGTTTATATTTATGTTATTGTTTTCTGGATTCAATGTCTTTTTGTTCACATTTGTAGTCTATGTCTTTCTTTGGTCTCGTGGTTCTTACCCACGTTATCGTTATGATCATTTAATATCTCTTTCTTGAAAAAGGTTACTACCTCTGTCTATCAGTTTTATTCCATTCTACTTGGGTCTTGGTTATTTACTTTAACTATTACTTTAGATATAATATTATCCATAAATAATAATTAATGTTATACAGCTTGCTATTCCTGTAGTAAAAATAATTACTTATAAAAAGCAAAATTTTAAAACTCCTTGATAAAACTCTTGGTGTTTTAATTCACCCTTCACTGTTTTCAAGACAATCACCTTCTATCGGCCAAAGAATCATTTTATTATACTATCTAATAGTTTAAAAATAACAGGTGTTATTATATAATATCTAAAATATACTATTGTAAGAATCTGACCTGTTACGATAAAAGGATCTTCTACAGGTCGTGCTCCAATTCAAGTGAGAAGGAGAACAGTTGAGATGAGTAACCAGAATAATCTTTGTACTAGTGGGTAAAAGGTGATTCCTCGAAATTTGGGATTGAAAGTAAGAGGAACTCTTACGAGAATTAGGATTGAAGCTACTAGTGCTAATACTCCCCCTAGCTTATTGGGAATAGATCGTAAAATAGCATAAGCAAAGAGAAAATACCATTCTGGTTGAATGTGAACGGGGGTAACCAGCGGATTAGCTGGGATAAAATTATCTGGGTCACCTATAGCATTAGGTTCTAATAGAGTTAAAGTTCTGAGAATTAATAAGAATACTAAGAATCCTATAATGTCTTTGATGGAGAAATAAGGATGGAATGGCACTTTGTCAATATTCCTGCTGATCCCTAGAGGATTTCTTGAGCCTGTTTGATGCAAAAATAGTAGATGAACTATTGTTATTCCGGCAAGTACAAACGGCAAAACGAAATGGAGAGTGAAAAATCGTGTCAGAGTAGGGTTATCTACAGCAAAACCTCCTCATACTCATTGAACAACATCTACCCCTACATATGGAATAGCGGATACTAGGTTAGTAATAACTGTTGCTCCCCAGAAAGATATTTGTCCTCATGGTAGGACGTATCCTAGAAATGCTGTTCCTATTAATATAAACAAAAGTATAACTCCAGTGTTCCATGTTTCTATGTATCGAAAAGATCCATAGTATAACCCCCGACCAATATGTAGATAAACACAGATAAAGAAAAAAGATGCTCCGTTAGCATGTAATGATCGTAATAATCATCCATAGTTTACGTCTCGACAGATGTGAGCTACTCTTGAAAACGCAAGTTCGATATCAGCTGTGTAGTGTATAGCTAAGAAGAGGCCCGTTACTATCTGAGTGATTAGGCATAATCCCAACAGTGAGCCTATATTTCATCAGATGGAGATATTTGATGGTACTGGTAGATCCACAAGGGCAGAGTTAGCAATACTTAGAGCTGGGTGATTCTTTCGTAGAGATACCATTAGAACAAGGATCGTAAAGGTTTTTTATTTATATTTAAAAATTCTACAATAAGTAATAGCGCTAGAAATAAGTAGATAGTGAGTGAGAGATAGAGAGGTCTTCTTACAGGATGTAATACTCTATCCATATTCTGTGATATTCTTTTATTAGCTAGTGGTGTTTGTTTAATTTCTGATCAAAGAATTAGACTAACAATGGTACTAGTAGCTACTGTAATTATTACTATTCTATCTATTATGAATCTCTCATTTGCTCTTAGTGAGGCAACATATAAAAATATAACTAGGACTCCCCCTAAAAAAATAAGAAATAAGATAAGTGAGATTCAAGGTGATAGGGGAACTAGTGCAATACAAAGGACTGTTGTTTGTAGTAGAAGGCATAGAGTAAACGATAGGGGATGGTTAATAAAAATTATAGAAGAACTAATAATTAATAATACATATATAATACCAAAAGGTAATTTAAGAAGAATCCTACCTTTGGAAGGTAGAAGTGTGGTCTTCACCCTTTTGAAGACTTAGGGAACTTGTCCAATTCTGGTTTACAAGACCAGTATGATAATTTCATTACTTAGTCTTATTGAGTTTTTATTATTGATTTGTCTATTTCTAGCTTTAGTAATTTTCCTGTCCTCTACCAAGCATTTGCTTGTCACTCTTTTGTGCCTAGAATTTCTTGTTTTATTATTATTTGGGGTACTCTGTTATTCTATAGATTTTACTTATCTTAATAGATTTACCTATTTAACCCTCTCTGTATGTGAGAGAGCATTAGGTCTATCTCTTTTAGTATCCTTAGTTCGATGCTCTGGTTCGGATCAGGTTTTTATATTAGATGGTTAGAAAAATTTTTGCACCTTCGTCTCTTAGGTTTTACTTATTATTCATTATACTATGCTGTTCTTTTAAATTCAGATGGTCTCACTATCTTCTTATTTTAAGAATGTGAATTTTTTATCTAATGGTAGTTTGTTGATCTCCTTCATATAAGTTTACTTATTTATTTCTTATTACCTCTCTATTAGTATTTTTGATTTTAACTTTTACTTCTGTTTCTTTAGTTTCTTTTTATATTTTCTTTGAATCATCTTTGATCCCTACTCTTCTTTTAATTATGGGATGAGGATACCAGCCTGAGCGTTTACCTGCATCTCTATACTTTCTTTTTTATACTCTAGTAGCTTCATTGCCTCTTCTTTTTATTCTTTTGAGATTAGAGATAGAGTATCAGACTTCTGTTTCTCTTTTTTTATCCACTAGAAGAGATAGATTATTCGTAGTACTGATAATTCTTGCTTTTTTAGTTAAGTTACCCATGTATTTTACTCACATCTGACTTCCTAAAGCTCATGTAGAAGCCCCGGTCACCGGTTCAATGGTTTTAGCTGCTATTTTATTAAAGCTAGGGGGCTATGGATTATTTCTAGTTCAGCCTCTCATAGGGACAGGTGTACTTGTTTATCTCTGTCTTTTTGCAGGATGGGGTGGAGTACTCAGGTGTCTTCTCAGTCTTCGTCAGACTGATGTTAAGTCATTGATTGCTTACTCTAGAGTTGCTCATATGGCATATATTATCTTTGGTATACTTTTTTTAATATCTTATGGAAATACTGGATCTCTACTCTTGATAGTGGCTCACGGTCTCTGTTCATCCGGTCTTTTTTATTTAAGTTATACTATCTATAATTATGTGGGTTCCCGCTCTTTTCTTATAACTCGTGGAATCTTAGTTCTTTCCCCATTTGTCACTCTGTGATGATTTCTTTTAATTATTTTTAATATAGGAGTTCCACCCTCACTTAATTTATTCTCAGAACTTTATATGTTTATCGCTTCTGGGGGTTTACACTTGTTGTTGTTAATCTTGGCAGGACTTATCTCGTTTTTATCGGCTTGTTACTGTCTATTTCTCTACTCATGAACAAGGCATGGAGAAACTACAGTAAAAGTTGGTTTTCAGTTCTCTCTGGTTAAAGAACTTCTAGTAGGAAGTTTACATTTTATTCCCCTTTTATTACTAATTACTATCTGTTCTTGTAGTCTAAATAAGGACTCTAGATTGTGATTCTAGGGGTGTGTATCTCCACCAAGGACTTTGACTTATTATCTTTACAGCTTTTTTTTGTTAATCTTAGGCTGTGTTTCTATGGGTTTATCCCTCTTCTTTTATTCTAGAGATTTTATCTATCTTGTTTCGGTGTCTTTTCTTTCTTTTATTTATCAGGCTCATCTTGATTGAATCTCTCTTTCTTTTTTATTTCTTGTTAGCTTAATTTCTTCTCAGGTTTTAATTTATTCTATCTATTACATAGGTGAAGAAGTATTTTATGAACGATTTAAGTACTTATTACTCCTTTTTGTTTTCTCAATAGCTTTTCTTATTGTTTCTTCAGATGGTTTAAGTCTTTTGTTGGGTTGAGATGGTTTAGGAGTTACTTCTTATGCTTTAATTCTCTTTTACTCTAATCCTAAGTCTTCTTCGAGAGGTATAATTACTGCCCTGAGTAACCGGGTAGGAGATATTCTTATCCTTTGATCTTTGGGTCTCAGTTATGTTCTTGGTTCATGAGATTATATATTTATTTCTATTGAGTCTTCCTATTTAGTTATTGTACTTCTATTTTTAGCTTCTCTAACTAAGAGAGCTCAAATCCCATTCTCAGCCTGATTACCTGCTGCTATGGCAGCTCCTACTCCCGTGTCTTCACTTGTTCATTCTTCTACCTTAGTAACGGCTGGTGTTTTTCTTATAATTCGACTCTCCCCTTCTTTTTCTCACACAGGTAATTTTCTTTTAATCTTACTTGGTTCAATAACTGCTCTCTTATCTGGCTTAGTGGCTATAGCTGAATATGATTTTAAGCGTATTATTGCTCTTTCAACGTTGAGTCAACTTGGGGTGATAATATTTTCCCTTGGAATTGGTTGCCCCCTTCTTTGTTATTTTCATTTATTCGCTCATGCTCTTTTTAAGGCTCTCTTGTTTATGTGTTCTGGGGTTATTATTCACTCCTCTGGGGGGACTCAGGATATCCGTCGTTTGGGTAGAATTTCTTCTCTCCTTCCATTTTCTTGTCTAGCTCTAAGAGTTGCTTCTCTTAGTTTAATAGGTTTTCCATTTTTAGCAGGATTTTACTCTAAAGACATAATTATTGAAAGTTCTTCAATAGAACTGCTGTTGTTCCCTTCTCTAGCTATTCTCGTAGCTGCTCTTCTTACTTGTAGATATTCTTTTCGTCTTATATCAGTATCCTTAACTTCTTTTTCTTGTAACTGGGTATCATTTATTAAGGGAGATGAAGGTGATTATACAATTCCATTGGGAACTCTTTATAGAGGAGCTTTATTTGGAGGAGTTTTATTCTATTGATCTTTTTTAGGGATAGAAAGTCTTTTAGTTTCTTCTCTAGAGAAATTTAGTCTGTTAGTTTGTCTTAGTGTTGGTATCTATACGGGTCTCAATATAACACTCAACAAGGGCTTTATGTTTGATTTTCTATGTACTATAGCCTTCCTTCCTTCCTTAACTTTTCTTTTAGGCTTTCCCTATCTTAAGAGAGGGGACATTATTTACAATCAAGGCGATCAAGGGTGAGTGGAGTATCTGGGTCCCAGTATTCAAAGAACAAGAATCACTTATCTAAGATCTATAAATGATATTTTTATATCAGTGGGTTTTAAACTTTTATTGTTAGTATCTTTTACAGGAATTTGGCTAATCTAATTCCTATAGCTTAACTAGAGCATAACACTGAAGATGTTAGGGTGAATTCTTTTCTAGGGGTA